ATTTCAAAGTTGCGCGATCTAATTCAAAAATTTCACCTAATTGAGCGCGTCTAGCATATTTTTTCACAGTAGCGGGCTCACCATAACTGACTCCATTGAGTTCGCCACCATAGAACTCAACGGTTACACCTACTTGTTCAACACTATACTTCGATTCTGCCCTTCGAAAAGGAACATCCGCTCTAACAATTCCATCGCCGTCGACCAAAACGACTGGGAATGTTTCAAAAAACGTAGGCATACGACGTACAAAAAGCTCACGCCCTTCTTTATCCCTAAAAATGGGGTGTCCTAACCACCCAACCGCTATTCCATCTCCGTTATCCATTGAGCCTGCCCTGAATAACCCCCCTTTTGCTGGATTATTACCAATATAATCATAAAAAGCTAATTTTTCGGGAATTTTCGACCAGACTTCTGAGAAACTTTTATTTTCTGCTAGCCCGGTGCTAACTCTTCGATATATCTCTTGCTGGAAGTAACCCTGATCCCATTGATAACGAGTGGGACCAAATAATTCGATAGGGGTCGTTGCTGAACCATACCACATAGTTCCAGCAACAACAAAAGCCGCAAAAAAGACAGCTGCGATACTACTAGAGAGTACGGTTTCAATATTTCCCATGCGCAACCCTTTGTATAGGCGTTGTGGCGGGCGGACGCTAAGATGGAATAAACCTGCTAATATGCCCAATGTACCTGCTGCAATGTGATGAGAGGCTATTCCTCCCGGAACAAAAGGATCAAAACCTTCCACGCCCCACGACGGATTTACGGGTTGTACTTTTCCCGTCAGTCCATAAGGATCAGACACCCATATTCCAGGACCGTACAAGCCCGTTACATGAAATGCACCAAAACCAAAGCAAGCCACCCCGGAGAGAAATAAATGAATTCCAAAGATCTTGGGCAAATCCAAAGAAGGTTTTCCTGTACGTTCATCACAAAATATTTGTAGATCCCAATAAACCCAATGCCAGATAGCTGCCAAAAAGCATAAGCCGGAAAACACAATATGTGCCCCGGCTACACCTTCGTAACTCCAAACCCCCGGATTCGTTACAGTCCCTCCTGTAATACTCCAACCTCCCCATGAATTGGTTATTCCTAAACGAGTCATGAAGGGTATAACGAACATGCCCTGTCTCCACATCGGATCAAGAACAGGGTCAGAAGGATCAAAAACAGCTAATTCATACAGAGCCATCGAGCCCGCCCAACCGGCAACCAGAGCTGTATGCATTATATGAACGGCAAGCAACCGGCCGGGATCATTCAATACAACGGTATGAACACGATACCAAGGCAAACCCATGGAAAATACCCCTTTAATCAAAGAAAAAATAAACACTGTGTAACTTTATTGCGTTGTAAAAGTATACTATGACTATCTTATGGACACCCTTTGTTCGGAAGATTATTTCATAATCAAGGGTTAGATGAATATTTTTTCTATTCTGTTCGTAGGAACAAAGAGAAGCAGATTTATTCTATACTCTATAAGTACCAATACGCAATGGGGGATCGATACCATTTTCTATGAGTAAACGCGCCCCTCCTTATTTATTATTAGAAAGACCTATTCGTAAAAAGTTTCCTTTATTTATTTTTTCTTTCTAAATTTTTCTAATCTATGGATAAAATAAATATGATGGAGCCAATATTATAAAGACAGTAAAACCATACTGTTACGTTTCCACACCAAAGTGAAATATAGTATTTCGTTCTTTTTTCTTTAATTTCATGCCTATTGGTGTTCCAAAAGTACCTTTCCGAAGTCCTGGAGAGGAAGATGCATCTTGGGTTGACGTATAGTGCGGCTTGTCAGATATATTGGGTCATATGGGATTTCCCCGTTCTCTCCCCCGACCGAGATATCCTCTGTTTCGCCCAAGAAACAGAAATTGAATCATAAAAAAATTGGAGCGTGAAGTGCAATTAGATGCATTGTTTTGGGGAATTCATAGTACTATTATCTATCAATTATAATAATTTATGGTTGGCTTTGGTTGGACTAAAAAAATAAAGTATACAGGCTCCGTTTAGAAAAAACCCAATTGGTAATAAATAGATCTATGATTACTACGCGTATCATAAAAGATTCTTGTTTGTTATTTGTAAAGTCATAAAAAAATAAATGGTGATGGGAAGATTTGTCCTATATGTGCAAATAATAATCGGGCGGATCTTTACCCGGAGTAGAGCATAAACCTAAAAAGATTAAAGAGACCCATTCAGGAACAAGAAAATACCATCGCGGTTTGGATTGAATCTCGATGAAACAATATATCAATGAAAAGTTAATTCGATAAGTTTATTGACTTTTTCTATTATAAAAAAAGAAAGAAAAGAAGGAAAAATTGGTTTTTATTGAAAAATTGAAAAAAGCTCTTTCGTTCTAAGTTAGAAAAACCTGTTATAGGTAGAAAAAAGAAAGGGGGCTCAAATCTAGCCATTGATTGATTCTTTTTTCGCAATTTTTTTTGAACCGTATGCATTAAAAGGTGCATGTACGGTTCCTAAGGGATACAATTTTACCCTACTCAACCGACTTTATCGAGAAAGATTGCTTTTTTTAGGCCAAGAAGTTGATAGTGAGATCTCGAATCAACTTATTGGTCTTATGGTATATCTCAGTATCGAGGATGGTACCAAAGATTTGTTTTTGTTTATAAACTCTCCGGGCGGGTGGGTAATACCTGGAGTAGCTATTTATGATACTATGCAATTTGTGGGACCAGAGGTCCATACAATATGCATGGGATTAGCCGCGTCAATGGGATCCTTTATCCTAGTTGGAGGAGAAATTACCAAACGTCTAGCATTCCCTCACGCTTGGCGCCAATGAGGTTTTTTTATTTGAAAGAAAAAAGAAAACTATGCCTTCGCCATATGAATATTAAGTAATAATAGCATGGCACTTCGAATTCGATATGAAAAAAATTATATATTCTTTTTTTTTTCATTCGATTATGTATCGAGAGAGTAGTATGAGATACTAGGTATTTCCGATTTTCTCTTATCTATCGGAAGTCCAATTCAGCGTCACAAACTTTTTTATTTTCATACTCGCGGGCTCTTAACAATATTTATGGTATAAAAAAAGAGTGCGAAAAAATAAGATTTCCCCTTTTTTGGTTGGATCAAAAAGAAACTTTGGGATTGCTGAATCAAAGACAAAAAAATAATACGTATTAAAATATAAAGCAACGGAACCACCATAGTATTTTTTTAACTCCTCCGAAAGAAAGGGTGGCAATTTGACCATTTACCCATCTGGGGTTGATAGATTCTATTTTTATCTTTCTTGAATAGAAAGATAAAAAGTAAAGTTAAGGGTCAATTTTATTGTAGAGCCGTATGCAATGCACAAAAGATGATGCCCGTACGGTTGTTCAATTCTATCTTTTTTCCTATTATTCGTTATCTTTCTTTTCGTTTCATCACACCAGATAGAGAACCCTTATATCATCAGGGTAATGATCCATCAACCCGCTAGTTCTTTTTATGAGGCGCAAACGGGCGAATTTATCCTGGAAGCGGAAGAACTGTTGAAACTACGAGAAACCCTCACAAGGGTTTATGTACAAAGGACAGGTAAACCGTTATGGGTTGTATCGGAAGACATGGAAAGGGACGTTTTTATGTCAGCAACAGAAGCCCAAGCTTATGGAATTGTTGATCTTGTAGCAGTTGGGTGAAAAAAATGTCTTTTGTGCAAATCCACGATTTAAGATTTTAAATCCGAGTTTACTATTCTATTAAATAGGAAAAATTCATAATCATCCCGGTTAGGATCAATCTAAACCAACCCTATAGATATATTATTCAACATGCCAACTATTAAACAACTTATTAGAAATACAAGACAGCCAATTCAAAATGTCACGAAATCCCCCGCTCTTGGGGGGTGCCCTCAGCGCCGAGGAACATGTACTAGGGTGTATGTGCGACTCGTTTAGATCATGAACTGATTCCAGCATAAATGATTAATACCAGCGAATAGGATAGAATGGAAGAAAGAACTCCATTCACTATCTAAAAAAAAGCAAATTGATCCCCCTAATTGTGGATAAAGTTTATGGTTTCCGTTGTTGCAAATCCAACCACTTGAATTTAAGATGATAACCAACTCTCCATTGGTAACAAGTGGTTATCCATTAAGCGGAGGAAATCTTATTGAAATTCAAAAAAACATAAAAATGAAGTTCTCGCCCGGTCAAGAACGGACTACGAGGGTCAGCTATCCGGCTAACTTTCAGAATTTTATACCGTTACTGTATAGGTGGGTCTTGTTGTGAAAGGCCTGTTACTGGATAATTTATGGGTAGAGCCAAATAGCGTGGTGTGAACTATACAAGTTACCAAAAACATTGATTAAATGAAGTTTTGTTTTAAAGGCTCCGGTGTATAGAGAAGACCTCACCGTTTAAGAAGTAACCATAGAAACGATGTAACCCACGATTTCTTTATCCATTTAATTTATATTTTTTAATTGACTTTATTTTTGACACCTAGCAAAAAAATTTTATTATTTCTTTTGTATTTCACAGTCAAATACCTAAAAAAGAAAAATCGTGGTCGGGAAGGTTATAGTAGCCGAAGCCATTGGAATTTTTATTTTATACATTGGAAAAATCCGTTTGATTATTAATAGACCAGAAAGGATAACTCAAAGAAAAGAAATCGATTAGTTATTCGTCAAAGTTTTATTTATTCAATGACCAGAATTAAACGCGGATATATAGCTCGGAGACGTAGAACAAAAATTCGTTTATTTGCATCAAGTTTTTTTGGGGCCCATTCAAGACTTACTCGAACTATTACTCAACAGAAAATAAGAGCTTTGGTTTCGGCTCATCGCGATAGGGACAATCAAAAGAGAAATTTTCGTCGTTTGTGGATCGCTCGCATAAACGCAGTAATTCGAGAAGGGGGGGTATCTTATAGTTATAGTAAATTAATACATGATCTATACAATAGACGGTTGGTTATTAATCGTAAAATACTAGCTCAAATAGCTATATCAAATCGGAATTGTCTTTATATGATTTCCAACGAAATCAGAAGAGAAGCAGGTTGTTAAAGAATACACTGGAATAATTTAAATGGAGTTCCCCGGAGAATGAACTCCGGGAAGGTGGGGTCAAATTACTATGAAAAAATATGTTAAAGTAGTCAAAATGAATGAACACGTTCAATAAAAAATCTTTTTTCGATTCGTTTTTTTGTTACGACCCGATAATCAAATCTGGATTCTCGGATTTGTCGAACAAAACACCAATTTGCGTTTGAGTTCGGGTTGGGATTCTGATTCAAGTCAACAAATAATAAGCTTATTTATTTCTGGTTCTAAGGCCTGCAGCCCTGGCGGTCGGCTCGGTTCTTTCAAATTGTTTCTCATTATTGAGAAAAGGTAACAAAGATAAAATACGAGCTTGTTTTATAGCAATAGTAATTAATCGTTGTTGTTTCAAGGTCAATCTATTCACCCGTCTAGATAATATTTTTCCTTGTTCACTAATAAATCGACTAATTAAACTCATGTTTCTATAATCAATTCGATCCCCCGATTGAATCGGGGGCAACCGCCTACGAAAAGATTGCTTGGATTTAAGAAAAGGTCGCTTGGGTTTATCCATGGTTTGTTTGTTTAGTTTATTTCTTATCCCGAAAATACTATTTCTTAATTGTCATCTTAACCCCCAATAGGTTTAAATATGTTCTATATGTTCTATATAATGTCATCTTTCCCTTTTCAGGGATAAGACATACGCCGCTCGATCTATTTCTTTATTTCCCCATGAATCATATGTTTATAACAATAGGGACAGAATTTTCTCAATTCTAATCGATTCGGCGTATTGTGCCGATTCTTTTGAGTAATATATCTGGAAACGCCTGTTGGTACCTTCTTAGCACTATTTCGCATACAACTAGTACATTCCAAAATTACCGTTATTCGCGCATCTTTCCTCTTAGCCATAAACCTCCTTTGGATTTTTGATTTACTCAACTCTTCTATTTTGATTCGAAAGGAAGAAAAAAAGAGAAGTTACTTAACTTGAAATCCAACTCTAAAAGACTAAAATCAATAAATTAATAATCAATCAAAGCAAGGCCGTAGTAACTAATAAGTAAGATAATGATCTAGAAACTCTATTTCTATTTGAAGGACGGCATTGCAAGATTTTGTATTCTTGCCCTAGACCCACCTTTTACTACTCTATACCCACGCCCTTATTAATATGAATTTAATTCGAGTTTGAACCCCAGTCTCGCAGACGCCGAATCCACTTCTATTCTTTCTCTTTCGTCCCTTATTCTAAAAATAAAAAAGAGAAAAAAGGGGGAGGGGCAATTAGTCATAGATATTTAATTGTATCTCGAATTTTCTTCACCCCCCCCCCGATGTCAATAATTAGAATGAAAAAAAGGGGAATGTCAACGCATCCGGGAAAAAACGATTAATCTCTATCAATAGGCCTGCTAAAGCCCCGAACCATAGCGTACTTAATACTGGGGCCACCGAGAGATATGTTTTTAGATCTCGCATTGAAAAACCTCCTTTTTTTATTTATTGTAACCAAAAATACTCGTTTTTTTATACGGGATTTTGTATTTCGTATATATATATATATATATAATTAAGTCTTTTCGTTTTCTTATTATTATATGTTAAATAAGATCAAAAAAACGAAATGGGCATAAATTGTGTTTTTCGATGGAGGAAATTAGGGATATGGAAAACAAGGCGGGAATTCTCTACAATGACACTGTAGAACAATTGAAGGGATGTGGCGCAGCTTGGTAGCGCGTTTGTTTTGGGTACAAAATGTCACGGGTTCAAATCCTGTCATCCCTACCTATCACTGACCCTTTGAGCAGTAACGAGGAATCAATTGAGGTCGATTCGAGTTGCACAGAATCATTTATTTTTATGAAACTATAAAATATATCCATATAAAACAGATTCGTGTTAGAAAAACAATCCTTTTTTATAGTCTTTTTTATTCTGATAAGAAAGCGCTCTTAGTTCAGTTCGGTAGAACGTGGGTCTCCAAAACCCGATGTCGTAGGTTCAAATCCTACAGAGCGTGATTTTTTCTTCGCAGGTCGGATTAGACTGAAATGGATTCAGTCACTTGCACAGTAATTATAATTTGACCTCGCGGGGATTAAAGAAAGGAGGGGCCAAAATTAATCAAAGATCCAACTGATCACCACGCCTGTATTGTAAATATGCAGTTACGAATAATCCAGCCAAAGTAATAGGAATTAGGCCTAACACGATTCCAAATAAAAAAACTTCAATCATTTCAATTTTTTTTGAAAAGGAAAAAAAGAGGTAATATCATATCTATACCTAAATATTAATCAAAATTGGCGTGAATCTCAATAACCAAGAATTGACAATTGGCCCCTAAAGTAACTACACAATACACGAAATCTCACAGAAAGATTTCCTTTCTGAATTGTTTCTTTTAAATAGAGAAATTT